CATAAGTAAGGGATAATTTATAACAAAGTTTTCGTGTTGTTGATTCCTTAGAGTAGTGCTTCTTCCCCTATGCTATGCTGCCTGTTGGTACTAGTGGCGTAGTATTGACCCGCAATCCAGAACCTATAGGTGTAACCTTTCGCTCAATACTAAAATCGATAATTAAAGCATCTGAGGCCGCATCAATCGAGGATACACGACAGAAGGAATTGTTCTATCTCAAAACTTTACCTTCACCAAGCGTCGGTTTATTTCAATAAAATAATTTGTTTCTTTCTATCCCGAACTGCGCCTCTTTTTCTCAGATTAAGGCCTAAAAAAACAAGAAAAAAGAATCAAATCAAATCGCACCATCTCTGTAATAGGTAAATGCCCTTTTTTCCCCTGAAGTTGTCGGAATTATTCGTAATAAGATATTGGCTAGAATTGAAGAAGTCTTATCAATAAAATTTCCATTTATCCGGGATCTAGGCATAATTAGCAATCCATTATATAATTCTTCTCATTTTCCCTTGGCTTGGGGAAAATGATCCAAAAAGGAATTGTACAGTAGTACGAAATATCATAAAATAGATTAATAAAAAAAAAGATGTGGACCTTACGCGGAAATTGTTCCCTTTTGGACAAGGAGAGATATGAAATATTTGAATAAGATCGGATTTAATACCAATTTAGTAGTATACCGATGAACGGAACTATTACTATTTTCTCTTACTATTTTCTCTAAGTTGACTAACCGAGGACTTGATTTTACTACGGATTCTGGTAACTCGATAAGTTTTGATTTGGTTATGGTCCAAATAAAAGAGGAAAAAGAATGGAATAATCAGTCCATGATAAACTATCCAATTTCAAATTCAAATTAGAGTAACCATCTCTTTTATTTGCATAACGTGTATACGTCATACAATTGAAATAGAAAAATCCAAGGGACAATTACTAATAGATCTAGTAATAGATCTATGGGGGAACTGATGAGGAAATTGTTGTTGAGAACTATGAAATTTGAAAGGGATTTTTTATTTCTATGGAACCATTGATTTGTCGTACCCGTACTGCAATAATATGAATGACTCGCTATTCACTTCACTCGGTTTCTGTTCAATAATAAGATTATGTATATGTGGGAGAGATGGCCGAGTGGTTCAAGGCGTAGCATTGGAACTGCTATGTAGGCTTTTGTTTACCGAGGGTTCGAATCCCTCTCTTTCCGTTTCTGTTGATTCACCAACGTTACCGACCACAATGTATCAAATCAAATAACAATTGATAGCATTATTCCAACAGAACAGTAAGACCTTTATTCGTATTTGATTTGATTCTCTATTACATTACTTGTGATACATTAATAAGAAAAATGCGGATCAAAGCCCTTAAACCTTAAATCTATTTCCTTCGACAAAAGGGAAAAAAAAATTGTCTGAACCTTTCTTTGTTATTTCGTTAGGTTTAAGTCTGACGGGAATAATATTCTACGACTAACAACTCATTTATTTTCAAACCGATCCACTTACTATCTATTATTTGATTTACTAATCCTTTATATTTATATTGGAATGAGTCAATAGTTAAATGTTTTGGCAATTCCTCGCGGGGCGATGAAGTAATATAATTTTGAATCAGAGCTTTCGATCTTTGTTCATCCTTCGGAGTAATAATATCTTGGGGTTTGCAACGATAACTTGGTATATCCACTACACGACCATTAACTAAAATATGTCTATGGTTAACTAATTGTCTGGCTCCAGGAATGGTTGAAGCCATACCCAATCGAAAAAGGATGTTATCCAAACGCATCTCAAGTAGCTGTAGTAAAACTTGACCTGTTGACCCTTTGGCTTTTCCAGCGATATGCACATATCTAAGTAATTGCCGTTCTGTGAGACCATAATGAAAACGCAATTTCTGTTTTTCTTCTAGCCGAATACGATATTGTGATCTTTTCCTAGAGCGCAATTGGTTTTTAAGATCACTTCCGGATTTAGGCCTTTTACTAGTTAACCCTGGTAAAGCCCCCAGACGGCGTATTTTTTTGAAACGAGGCCCTCGGTAACGAGACATAAAACTCCTTTTTATTTTATTGAAATTTCATTTTACAGAAAAAATATAAATTAAGACTGAACTAAAGGATAAACAAAGCAAAACTAAATATCTACTGAAGTACTACTAAAGTAGAATGAAAATAGAATGAAATGAATTGTATCAATATCCGGATTTTTTGTATATATAGGAAGTTAAGGCTCCGTTTTATGATTTGTTCCGTAGAGATCTAATTGCTCCAATTAATTTTTTATTCATAGTTGCGAGTTAACACGACATAATAGATCATCGGCCCGACATTTTGAGAAAAGGAGAGGAGAGATTATCAATCACGGAAAAAATGGATAGAGAAAAAGAAAAGCCGGCTATCGGAATCGAACCGATGACCATCGCATTACAAATGCGATGCTCTAACCTCTGAGCTAAGCGGGCTCACATAACAGAAATAGTGAATAGGAATTCAGGAAACTACCAGATTTTATAGTAATTTACTATTTTTTTTTATATGAAAATACTAATACTGAAAAATACTAAATTTTAATTATATTTATTTTATTATGAATATAACTGAATAGAATAGGATTCTATTTTAGTAATAGAATGACTAATTCGGTAGGCATATGACTATATAGTCATTCTATCTACCATTAGATTATTTATTATTATTTCTTTAATTTATAATTATAATTTATTAAAATTTATTTTTAAAAATATTTTTATTTTATATTTATATTATTAATAATTTAATAATTACTTAACTTAATACTTAATAATAATAATACTTAGATACTACGTAATATTTACCTATTCTTACTTAATATATTCTTACTTAATAAGAATATAATAATAGAATATAATAATAATATTAAATATTAAATTTTAAATTATGATTTTAGAAAAGTCTAATTATTTCTTAGAACAGTTATACTAAATTATGCTAATTAATTATATATATATATGTAACGATATATATATATATATAATGAAATGATAGCGAATCCATCCTACGAAAGGGATAATAAAAAGATACAATTTATAATAGGATATTACTCTGTTTTCATTCAGAAAAGGGGGAGGTAGGATGAAAAAAAGAAGAATGAATATCGACCCTTACAGTATTCCAAATCGACCTTTAAAGTCAAAATGAAGGGGGGAGAGACATATATATGTGGGATATATATATTCATGTTGAATTGTGGACACATCAATGATAGAATCATGTCTGATTGAAACAGATTGAAACAAATAGGGCTCATCTAATACAATAGAGATGAAATGATGGAGGATGGCAAAAAAAAAAATAAAATAGCGTCATACACTTTTTAGATATAAGAATCATTAGCTAATGAATTCAACGATTTCAAGATAAATAAAAGGGGTGAATTACAACTAGATCCTGTCTCAAGGGGGGATATGGCGAAATCGGTAGACGCTACGGACTTGATTAGCTTGAGCCTTGGTATGGAAACCTGCTAAGTGGTAACTTCCAAATTCAGAGAAACCCCGGAATTCAAAATGGGCAATCCTGAGCCAAATCTTTATTTTGATAAAATAGGGGTCTAATTTATAAAACTAGAATCAAAAAGGGATAGGTGCAGAGACTCAATGGAAGCTGTTCTAACGAATGGAGTTGACTACGTTACGTTGCGTTGGTAGCTGGAATCCCTCTATCAAAATTACAGATAGGATGGCCCTATATACGTATATATACATACTGACATATCAAACGATTGATTAATCACGGCCCGAATCCGAATCCATATTATATATTTTATATTATATATATGAATATATTTATATATATATATGATATGAATATATGAATATGAAAAAAATTTAGAGTTATTGTGAATCTATTCCAATCGAAGTTGAAGAAAGAATCGAATATTCAGTTATCAAATTATTCATTCCAGAGTCTGAAAAATCTTTTGAAAAACTGATTAATTGGACGAGAATAAAGAGAGAGTCCCATTCTACATGTCAATATCGACAACAATGAAATTTATAGTAAAAGGAAAATCCGTCGACTTTAGAAGTCGTGAGGGTTCAAGTCCCTCTATCCCCAATAAAAAGCCCATTTTACTTCCTAACTACTTTATTTTTTATATTATCCTATTTTTTCGTCATCGGTTCAAACAAAATTCACTATGTTTCTCATTCATTCTATTCTTTCACAAATGGATACGAACAACAATTTTTGTATCTTATCCCAAGTCTTTGGACTAGATATGATACCCGTACAAATGGACATATATGGGCAAGAATCCCCATCATTAAATCATTCACAGTCCATATCATTATCCTTACCAAAGAGAGTCTTTTTTTTTTTGAAGATCTAAGAAATTCAGGGACTGAGTAAGATTTTTTAATAGTTTTTACTTTTTTAGTCCCTTTAATTTAATTGACATGGATAAGGTGCTCCACTAGGATGATGCACGGAAAATGGCCGGGTCGGGATAGCTCAGTTGGTAGAGCAGAGGACTGAAAATCCTCGTGTCACCAGTTCAAATCTGGTTCCTGACACGTGAATAATGTATCGGATAATTATTCATACAAATTAAGCGAAACGAATCGGGATACATATTCGTTAATAGTCCAGAGCATTATATATATATATATGTATGGATATATACCTCCATTTTCGAAGCGGGTAAAAATATATTATTATTATATTATTATATATAAAATATATATATATATGTATTGTATGGTAAAGAACAAAATGGGATTATGCTCTCTTTTCTTTGCTTTTTTTTTTATACTGTGTTTTCTCTCACTCAAAAGAATGTTAAGCCTTCATATATATCTAAAATCAAATATCTAAAATAAATAAGTTAAATAAGTTGGTTAAAGAACTTAAAAGTCTAAAGAAGTTGAAGGATAGGAATAGACAAGATATATTTCAAACACAGTACAAATCAAATCTGATCTTTTTTCATTTCTTAATTGAGTTTTCGTAT